TTATATTCATGTAAATATTAAATACTCTCATTATTATCCTTACCTAATCAAAAACAGGAGATGAGAGTATTCATTTAATATATTTTAAATATTATATTACTCATGACATCCCCCTTTTAATAAAAAGAGAGAGGGTAGGGGGGGAGGTCAGAACTTTGAGGGTTCCACCTCCCCCTCCCTCATTTCGATGGACATATATTTATATTCATGTAAATATTAAATACTCTCATTATTATCCTTACCTAATCAAAAACAGGAGATGAGAGTATTCATTTAATATATTTTAAATATTATATTACTCATGACATCCCCCTTTTAATAAAAAGAGAGAGGGTAGGGGGGGAGGTCAGAACTTTGAGGGTTCCACCTCCCCCTCCCTCATTTCGATGGACATATATTTATATTCATGTAAATATTAAATACTCTCATTATTATCCTTACCTAATCAAAAACAGGAGATGAGAGTATTCATTTAATATATTTTAAATATTATATTACTCATGACATCCCCCTTTTAATAAAAAGAGAGAGGGTAGGGGGGGAGGTCAGAACTTTGAGGGTTCCACCTCCCCCTCCCTCATTTCGATGGACATATATTTATATTCATGTAAATATTAAATACTCTCATTATTATCCTTACCTAATCAAAAACAGGAGATGAGAGTATTCATTTAATATATTTTAAATATTATATTACTCATGACATCCCCCTTTTAATAAAAAGAGAGAGGGTAGGGGGGGAGGTCAGAACTTTGAGGGTTCCACCTCCCCCTCCCTCATTTCGATGGACATATATTTATATCCATGTAATCTTAAATATAAAAATTTTTTTAAAAAAAAATTATTTTTAATTTAAGCATTTTTTATTTATTTTTTTAAAAAGAACCCTCCGTAGGAGTTATTTTGTAACCCCAGTAGTAGGCAAATTTTTTTCCTCGAAAATCACCGTTCTTTTTTCAAAAAATGAAAAAAACCGTAAATTTAGAGGCACTTTTTTTCGATTTTTGCTCACTTCGGTTTTTTAAATCTTTTACAAAAACTAGGTATATAAATAGTTATTTTAAGTAAAATTCCTAGAAGATTGGGTAAGAGAAGGGATGAAAAATAAAAATTTTTTCATCTTCTCCTCCAATCTTCTAGAATTATTTGTTAAAGTGTTCTGCACTTAAAAATTTGATTTTTAAAGAGATATAAATATCTAACAAATTATGCTTAGTACAGCTTTCTAGTACATTTGCTAAAATGAAGTTCGTTTAATTCCAGAAATTTTTAATTTACACACTTATTTTATATAAATAAAGTTATTAGCAAATTTATTAACTAATATAGTGCCAGCAGTTGCGGTTAAACTATTAATAAATTGTACTTTATTTATTTTTCTTGAAAATTTTATTAAAAATTTAAATATTAAGTAAAATTTTATCATTAGTTTTTAAAAATTATTTTTAGAAATAAAATTTTAAATTTAAAATAGGATTAGATACCCTCTTATATTATTATGTACTAAGGTAGTAAATTTAAACCTATGTAGTTTGGCGGCATTTAGTCATTTTAGAGGAATCTGTCTTTTAATCGATACCCCACGATAAATTTTACTTTTATTCATATCTTATATACCGCCATCATAAGGACTAATAATATATATTTTATTCTTAATAGAAATCTAACAAGTTAGGTAAAGGTGTAGACTATAAAAAAGTTAAGATGGATTACGTTAAGTTATTACTTAAGGATGTTTAAGTAAATTATTTAAGGAAAAAGGATTTATAAGTAATTTAATTAATAGTATTTTTTAATGAAACTGATAAAAAATGTGCACATATCGCCCGTCACCCTTATCCAAAGGTAAGGTAAGTCGTAACATAGTTGGTGTTTTGGAAAAAGCATCAGGAACTTTAAAGCTTTTTAAGCATTTCACTTACACTGAAAAGATAAGAATTTAACTTTTTTTATTATTTTTAATAAAATTATTTATTTTATAAATTTTCGTAGGTTATACTAATTTCTGTGAAGAAAATTAAAAATTTTTAAAAAGAAATTTTTTATTCCTTTTGTATCAGGAGACTTCAAACTTTTTTTTCCACAAAAATTTCCTGAAAAAAGGTCATCTATTACTTTATATTATTATTGTAGTAAAAATACTATTAATAAATTAATAGAAATTAGACTTTATCCGAACCTTTTGATATCCGGTTTCTTTAATTTTTGAATAAAAAATTATTTTAATAAAGACAACTTTATTAAACAATTTAATTCATTCACTATCATTTAAGGATTAAAAGTTTCCAAATAGTTTCACAACTTTATAATTTTTTATACATAATAGTAATGTAAAGACTTTCCTAAATCAAGCTGATAATGAATTTATTAGTAAAAATTTTTATTAAAAATTTAGGAATTAAGCAAAATATTGAATGCCTGTTTACCAAAAACATCTCTCACTTTTTTATTGTAAGTATTACCTGCTCAATGAATTTTAAATAGCCGCGGAAATTTAACTGTGCTAAGGTAGCATAATCATTAGTCCCCTAATTAGGGACTTGTATGAAAGGTAAAACATTTTAATCTCTTTCTTTTTTATTAGAATTTAAGTTAAATTAAGAATAAAAATGTTCTTATTTTTAAAATAGACGATAAGACCCTTTTGAACTTTACTTCTGTTTAGCTGGGGCAGCTAAATAATAATAGTCTTCAATTTTATTCTTTTTATAAATGACCCAAAACATTTGAGTAGATGATCAAGTTACCATAGGGATAACAGCGTAATTTCTTTTTAAAGCTCTTATTAAAAAAGAAGATTGCGACCTCGATGTTGAATTAATGTTCCTTTTAGGTGCAATAACTTTAAGAGTAGGTCTGTTCGACCTATAAAACATTACATGATTTGAGTTCAAATCGGTGTAAACCAGATTGGTTTCTATCTTTTTAATTTATTTATTTAGTACGAAAGGACAAATAAATTTATTATCAATATTCTTATGGCAGATTAATGCGTTAGATTTAGAATCTATTTACTCTATTTATTTCTTCTTTTTTGATTGCTATTATTGCTATTATTTGTATTTTAGTAAGAGTTGCTTTTTACACAATTTTAGAACGAAAAATTTTAGGATATATCCAAATCCGAAAAGGTCCTAATAAAGTAGGTTTTATAGGACTTCTTCAACCTTTTGCGGATGCAATTAAATTGTTTAATAAAAATTTATCCACAAGAGACTCCTCTAATTTTAGAATTTCTTTTATCCCACCTAGTATTAGATTATTCCTCGCTTTACTTCTTGTTCCTTTACTCCCCTTTAGAAATTTTCAAGTTTTAGATAACAAACATAATATTTTAGCAATATTTATTATTTCAAGATTAGGAGTATATTCAATATTAATAATTGGGTGATCCTCAAATTCAAAATATAGACACATTGGGGCTATTCGTAGCATTGCCCAAATAATTTCATATGAGGTCTCATTTCTCTTGATTATTTTATTTATCTCTATTTTAAGTAGCTCCTTTAATCTAAAACAAGTAATAGATTCCCAAGTTTTATTAAGATTTATTTTTGGAAATTTCCTTTTATTTGTTTTATGATTTACAAGGTGCCTGGCAGAAGTTAATCGTAGCCCATTTGATTTTGCAGAGGGAGAATCAGAATTAGTATCAGGATTTAATGTAGAATACATAGGAGGTTGATTTGCACTAATTTTTTTAGCTGAATATTCCAATATAATTATTTTATCTATTTTTTCAATTATTCTATTTTTTTCTTCTATTAAAAAATTTTTTTTTATTTTATTAAGATTAACAATTTTAATATTATGAGTTCGAGGTTCCTACCCTCGATTCCGATATGATTTATTGATAACTCTTAATTGAAAAATTTTCCTCCCGGTAACACTATTTTTAATCCCTTTCTCAATATTTTGTTACTCTTGATCTATTTAGATTCTAAAACTTACAAAATTTTTATTTTACTTAAACTAATTAATCCTGGTCTTAAAGAATACTCTTTAAAAATGCTTTCAAAACATTATACATAAGACCTTAATTTAATAAGACCTTAATTTAATAGATCTTGACTTCTCCCAAATCCTCAAAATATTAGATATATCAAAAAGTATATAAAACTAAATACTATTCCTAGTTGTATAAAAGGATAATCAACCTCACAAGCCCCGATTCAAGTTAGTAATATTCAATTTACAACAAAATATCAAAATAAAATCTTTATAAAAGGGTAGAACATGGTACTACGAAATCTATGTTTTAAAAATAAAGGTAAAAAATATAAAATTACTACAGATATAACTAAAGCAATTACCCCCCCAATTTTTCTAGAAATCGACCGTAAAATGGTATAAGCGAACAAAAAATATCATTCAGGTTGAATATGAACAGGAGTAACTATAGGATTAGAAGGGATAAAATTTTCCACATCTATAAAAATGTAAGGACTTTCTAAACAAATAGTTATAAATAAAAGAAAAACAATAACAAAACCATAAATATCCTTAATTCTAAAATAAGGATGAAACCCCACCTTATCATAATCTCTATTTAACCCTATAGGGTTACCTGATCCTGTTTCATGTAAAAATAGAAGATGTAAAATTACTATAAATAGAATAATAAATGGAAGAATAAAATGAAAAGCAAAAAATCGTGTTAAAGTAGGATTCCCCACAGAAAATCCTCCCCACACCCATTCTACCAATATCACCCCCACATAAGGAATGGCGGATAATAAATTAGTAATAACCGTAGCAGCTCAAAAAGATATTTGCCCTCAAGGTAATACATAACCTAAAAAAGCAGTTGCTATAGATAATAATAAGATAGTAACCCCACTTAATCAAGTTTTATTAAATCGATAAGAACCATAATATAACCCCCGCCCTATATGAATATATATAAATAAAAAAAATAACCTAGCTCCATTTGCATGAACAATTCGTATTAATCATCCAAAATTTACATCACGAATCATGTGAATAATTCTATCAAAAGATAATATTACTCTTCCAGAAAATTGTATGGCTAAAAATAAGCCTGTTACGATTTGAAAGAATAAGAAGACTCCTAATAAAGATCCAAAATTTCAAAAATAGGTTAATCTAGATGGAGATGGTAAATCTACTAAAGAACCATTAATAATCTTTATAATATTATTTTGTTTTCGTAAAGAAATAAAAATTTTTCATTATTTAACCTATCAAGTTAACCCTTTATTCAGGCACCTTACTAAAGAATTCGAATAGCCCCTTTTTCCATTATTCTTATTCATACTACTATCACTATTATAATTAATAAATAAATTACTAATATTAAGCTTAGTATATATAAAGACCCACTTCAGATTAGTATGCTTCCTAGACTTTCTTCTATAATAAATTCATTTATTTCAGAATATTTATATATTAAAGCTAGTCTCATTACAATTACAACCAATCTAGAAACCTCAAATCTTTCATTTGGTAACACCCCTATTATATAAGTAAATACTACCAAAACTCCCCTTATTAGGATTAAAATAATTATATATCTAAACCAAAATCTTCTTAAATTTCATATTATGAGTAATGAGTACGCAAGGATAATAAAAATTAATGTCCTAATTATTATCATTGGTTGAATGCTTAAAATAAATATAACCCCTATTAACAAAATTATTTTCAAAAATTTTTTAGTTTATTAAAACACCTACTTTGGATGTAGAAAATTCTTTAATTAGAATAATTAAAATAATAATTATTATTAGAATTACTAGATTATGATGATGGCGAAAAAATATTATTATTATTTTATTAAGGCTAGAATTGATACTTATGTCAACTTTTATACTAATTTCAGTTAATATTGCTTCAATTTTATCCCCCTCTCTTTTATCAATATTAACTATTATGGTCGCTGGGTCCTCTTTTGGGTTAATCTTAATAGTCTCTTTATGTCGATTTTTTAAATCTCCTAACTCTTCTCCAGTATGAATAATAATTTTTGATAAAAATAATTTTATCCACTATATTAATAAGTGGATTATTTTTTTATTACTCAAATTATTTAATTTTTATCTCCGTTATTTTTATTTTTATTCTCTTTAAAATAAATTATATTTCTATAATAATTTTTAATAAATTTTTTTTTATGGATTCAATCTCAGCAATTTTAATTCTTCTCACCATTGCAAGAATTTTACTTATTTCTATTTCATCTTCTTCAATAAAAAACTCTTTTTTAATAATTTCATCTATTTTAATAATTTTAATCCTAACATTCCTTTCCTTAAATATATTTTCTTTTTACATTTTATTTGAACTTGTTTTAATTCCAACTTTGTTTTTAGTAACAAAAATTGGATACCAACCAGAACGCCTACAAGCAGGAATCTATTTGATAATTTATACTATCCTCGCGTCCCTTCCTTTACTTCTGGGAATTTTATATTTAAAAAATCCCTCTAATTTTATTTTTTTATTTAGAAACTGTTCACAAATTAATTTTATAGTAATTTTCATTTTAGCTTTCTTAGTAAAAATACCTATATTCCTATTTCATTTATGGTTACCAAAAGCTCATGTCGAAGCCCCAGTGGAAGGATCAATAATTCTAGCAGCAGTACTTTTAAAATTAGGGGGGTATGGATTAATTCGTTTCTCCCCTATACTTTATTCTAAGTTTATTCCTATAAATTATTGAATTATAAGAATTAGATTAGTTGGGGCAATTATGACTAGAATAAATTGTATTCGCCAAAAAGATTTGAAATCATTAATTGCATACTCCTCTGTAGCTCACATGGGACTAGTTTTAGCAAGAATTATAACTTTTAATTATTTAGGAATTTTAGGAGCAATAATCATGATAATCGCACACGGACTTTCTTCCTCTGCTCTTTTTTTAATAGTTAATATAATTTATTCTAAACATCATACCCGCAATATTGTCTCATTCAAAGGACTATGAAAATCTTTTCCTAACATCACATTTTGGTGATTTATTTTTATTGCCGCAAATATTTCAGCTCCACCTTCAATTAATTTAATAGGAGAAATTTTTATCTTAATAAGAGTAATTAACTTAAATTTATTAATTATACTTCCCTTTATTTTTATTTCCTTAATATCCTCAATCTTTTCAATTATTTTATTTTTAAATACTATTCATAACCAACCTAATTCCCTTATTACTTTAAATTCTCATAATAAATTATTTTTAACTTTATTTCTGCATTTTTTACCTTTAATTTTACTAATCATAAAAATAGAAATATTTTTATTCTACTTATATAGTTTAAACAAAACAATGGTTTGTGGGACCATAAAACTTAACATTTTCCCTCAAAGGTTAACTTTATTAATTTTTTCCTTTTTTCCTTTTACCTCAGCCCTTTTTTTACTTATCAACTCAACCTTTATCTCATTAGAATTTAACCTTTTATCGGTATTTTCTTTTAATATCCCAATTAGTTTAATAATTGATTGAACATCAATAATATTTTTATTTACCGTAATATTTATTTCAAGTATAATTCTTTTATTTAGAGTGGAATATATCCCCCCTTTAGAACATAAACAATTTTCTTTTTTACTTCTAGCTTTTGTTCTTTCAATGTCATTACTTATTTTATCGGATAATTTTATCTTTATACTTTTAGGATGAGATGGCTTAGGATTAACATCATTCATTTTAGTAATTTATTATCAAAATTTTTCTTCCTCAGGATCCGGAGCTATTACCATCTTTTCTAATCGTGTCGGGGATATTTTCATCTTGTTGTCAATTGCTCTCCTTACAATAAATTGTGGTTGAAATTTCAATATAAATGAAAAATTTTCCATCACAGTGCTTATTTTATTAACCTTAGCTGCATGCTCAAAAAGAGCACAATTTCCATTCTCTGCTTGACTTCCAGCAGCTATAGCTGCCCCTACCCCTATTTCAGCTCTTGTCCATTCTTCCACCCTAGTAACAGCAGGAGTCTATCTTTTAATCCGCATTATAAATACCCCCCACCCCTCCACCCTCTCTCTAATTTTATTAATTTCTAGAATAACTACAATTTATGCTAGAATATCAGCCAACTGAGAAATAGATATGAAAAAAATTATCGCGTTATCAACTCTGAGCCAAATTGCAATAATAATGTTTGCTATCTCTTTGGGGTCCACAATTTTAGCTTATTTTCATTTAATTATTCATGCTTTGTTTAAATCTATAATATTTTTATGTGCAGGAATAGTAATCCACTCATCAAGCTACCAAGATATACGATTTATAGGATCTATACTTAAATCCTCCCCTATTGTCTCTTCAATTTTAGGGATTGCTTCTTTGTCCCTAATAGGGATTCCTTTTATGTCAGGATTTTTTTCTAAAGACCCAATTATTGAAACCATTTTATTTTCTAAATTTTTATCTTTTATAAGTGTTTTAATACTTATCTCAATTGGTATAACTTCAGCATACTCTACTCGAATAATTTTATTAACTTCAAAATTTTTTCTAAAAACTAAATCAGATATAAATTTGCATCCCTCTAACTTTATAGAAATCCCAGTTATTTTAATAGCTCCCTTTTCTATTTTAATGGGGGCTATAATAATGTGAATAACATCCCCCAACCAACTTATTATCCTCCCCCCTTTAGTTAAATTTTTAATTATTCTCATTCTTCTATTAGGAGTAATATTAGGAAGAACATTAATTTTTGCGTCTAATAAGTATAAAAAGTTTGGACAAGCAGCTATTTCATTATGATTTAATCACTTTTTAACAACAATTACATTTAAATTAACCGCTCCTTTAATAAATCATTTTATAAAAAATGATAAACTATGACAAGAAACTTATGGGCCCAATTTTTGCTATAAACAAATTTCTTTATATTCTTCTTCAGCTGATTTAATTATAAATCAACTTTTATTTATTATTCTTTTATTAACATTATCTCCTCTAATAGTTATATTATTTTAATTTTTTAGCTTAAATAGAGCACTTTACTGAAGATAAAGAAGTCTAAATATATTCATCATGAAATAATGATGTGAACTTCACTACTAAATCATTGCTTAAGTCGAAATTAAGCTGCTTCTAGCTATCAAATAAGTAGCTATTTGCTAATTTAGAAGTTAGAAGCTTCATTTTACTTATCAAGTATGATTAACATATTAATTGATTGCAAATCAATTTAAAACTTTTTAACTTCTATTCAGTAACAATGAATTGCAACGCTTATAATCTATTGGCAGATTAGTGCACTAAGTTTAAGCCTTAGAAATGAAATTTATTCAATCTAAAGATCCATAATAAAATTCATAAATTAACCCAGTAATTAAAACAAAAACAAAAAAATACATTGTTATCCTAATTCAAACTGATCTAATTAAGTAAGGAATAGGGAGTATTAAAACAATTTCAACATCAAAAATTAAAAATAAAATTGAAATAAGAAAAAAACGAAAAGAAAAAAATATCCGAGCTATTGAAATTAAATTAAATCCACATTCATAAGAAGAGGATCTTTCAAAATCCAATAATTTTTTATATGAAATGTAAAAAAATAATACTCTCACAGCAATTACCAAAATCAAAGTTACGAATAACAAATTTAGATACATATTTTCTCTTTTTAATTGGAAATCAAATGTACTAATATACTATAAAATCTAAGTACCTCACCAATAAACCACTGAAAATAAAAATAACCATACTACATCGACAAAATGTCAGTACCAAGCAGCACACTCAAACCCAAAATGATGGCTTCTTCTAAAATGTCTTTTTACTAATCGAATTCATATTACAAATAAGAATAACCTCCCTACAATTACATGAAACCCATGAAATCCTGTTGCTATAAAAAAAACTGAACCAAACACTGAATCTGAAATACTAAATTCTGCTATATAATATTCAAATCCCTGAAGAGATAAAAAATAAATTCCTAGAACTCAAGTAATTATTAGGGATAAATTACCCCCTTTTCAATTTTCATTTAAAATAGATTGATGAGCCCAAGTCACAGATACCCCTGAAGCAAGAAGAATTACCGTATTCAGTAAAGGAATTTGAAAAGGACTAAAAGCCCTAATCCCTTGAGGGGGTCAAATTACTCCTAACTCAACAGTTGGATTTAATCTTGAATGAAAAAAAGATCAAAAGAAAGATAAAAAAAAGAATACTTCTCTTACAATAAATAAAATTATTCCTAACATTAATCCTCTTATTACATCACTAGAATGGTACCCCTGGTATGTTCTTTCCCGAATTACATCTCGTCATCATCCTATTACAATAATCAAAGCTATAAAAAAAGAAATTAAAAGTAAATCAATTTTTATAAATATAAATATTTTTACTATCCCAATTACTCTCGATATCACTCCAAATCCTATTAATAAAGGTCACGGGGAAATAGTCACAATATGATAAGGATGATAGATTTTTTCCAAAAATTAATAATATTCTAACGCATATAATAGAATTAAAATTCTGAAAACAAATCCTTGAATAATTGATACCCCAAATTCAAGCAATAATAAAATTCTTTGTAAAAAAATTGAACTAGAAAATCCAAATATTCTTATTAAACTAATTCTTGCTAATAACCTAATAATAAGATGCCCAGCCATCATATTAGCTGCTAATCGAATGGATAAAGTAAAAGGACGTATCAAATGACTAATTCTTTCAATTATTACTATTAAAGGGGACAAATAAATTGGTCTCCCCTCAGGAACTAAATGAGCCGCTCTTATCTTAAAATTCTTCCTTCATCCTATCAAAAAAAAAGAGAATCAAAATCCTAACCCTAACCCTATTGTAATTAAAGGATGGGCTGTACTAGTAAAAACAAAAGGAAACAACCCAACCAAATTTCTTATTATTAGGTATAAAAAAGTTACAGTACAAACAAATACCACTGCTAATTTTCTTGAACCCGCAACCTCCGAAAATATTTTATCAATTTGTCTTGAAAGAGATATAAAAATATTTTGAGCCCCACTTCTGACAAAATAAAATTTTATTGGAAAAATTATTATAATTATTGGAATAATTAACCAATTTAATGAAAGACCATAATAAGAAGAAGGATCAAAAACAGAAAATAAATTTATCAACATCATATAATATTTTTTGAGCCCCAAAAAAATTTGTGATCTCTTACTTTTTTATTGATCTCTCTATAAACAACCCCAGCTCTTACTAATATTAATACTATCATAACTCTTGAAAAAATTCATCTTAAGGGTATTAATTGAGGAATTTCTCTTTCTTTAATTTGACAAACTAATATTTTTATAAACTAATTTTGTCATAATTAATTTAAGAGACTAACACCTTAATTCGGCCACCACACTTACACCCAACTTTGTAAAAATCTTAAACGAGGCATAACTGAGATTATAATTGGTATAAAACTATGATTAGCCCCACAAATTTCAGAACATTGTCCAACAAAAACACCTACTCGATTAAATATGAACGATAACTGATTTAACCGCCCTGGAATTGCATCTACCTTTACCCCTAAAGAAGGAATTGTCCATGAATGAATTACGTCCATTCTTGAAACAATTATTCGAATATCAGTATTATAAGGAATAGCTAATCTATTATCAGTATTTAATAGACGAAATAAATTTTCGTTCCCAGAAGCCATATATCTATCAAATCTTGAAATTCCTAAATCTCTATATTCATAAGATCAATATCACTGATGTCCTAAAACTTTAATTGTTATCTCGGGATACTCATACTCTTCCATTAAATATAAAAGACGAATAGAAGGAAAAGCAATTAGTAATAAAAAAACAGCAGGTAAAACAGTCCAAATTCTTTCTATCTCTTGCCCTTCAAATAAACCCAAATTATAAAATTTGTTAAAACAAGATCTTAGTAATACATATCCTACCAAAATTATAATTATAATTATAATTATTATAGTATGATCATGAAAAAAAATTAACTGCTCCATAACCGCAGATGATCTATTCTGAAAATATAAATTTCCTCATGTTGGCAAAAATTACTTTGTTAACAAATTCAATTGGCAAAAAGTATGATCTAGAGGAGGAACATTATTAATTCACTCCAGGGAAGATCTAACATAATAACTTCTTTGATTAGATATTTTAATAATAAGACCTTCCCAAATTAACATAATAAAAAATAAAACCCCTAATAAAGATAAAAAAGATCCTATAGAAGAAACTATATTTCAAAAAACATAAGCATCAGGGTAATCTGAATATCGACGAGGTATCCCATTTAATCCTAAAAAATGTTGAGGAAAAAAAGTTATATTAACCCCTACAAATATAATGTAAAATTGTAACTTTCTTTTCTTCCCATTTATTACTATTCCAAAGAACAAAGGAAATCAATAAGTAATTCCAGCTAAAATAGCAAAAACAGCCCCTATTCTTAAAACATAATGAAAATGGGCAACTACATAATAAGTGTCATGTAACACAATATCCAAAGAAGAATTAGATAAAACTACCCCAGTAATCCCCCCTAAAGTAAATAAGAAAATAAATCCAATACATCATATTAAAGGGGTATCAAACTTAAAATAAGATCCGTGTAAAGTCGCTATTCAGCTAAAAACCTTAATTCCAGTAGGAACCGCAATAATCATAGTAGCCGCAGTAAAATAAGCCCGAGTATCTACATCTATCCCAACAGAAAACATATGATGTGCTCAAACAACAAAACCTATCCCCCCAATCCCAACTATAGCATAAATTATCCCCAAATTTCCAAAGGGTTCGCGCTTTCCTACCGAAGACCTAATAATATGGGATACAATCCCAAATCCAGGTAAAATTAAAATATAAACTTCAGGATGCCCAAAAAATCAAAACAAATGCTGAAATAAAATTGGATCCCCCCCACCAGAAGGGTCAAAGAAAGAAGTATTAAAATTGCGATCGGTTAACAATATAGTAATAGCTCCCGCTAAAACAGGAAGAGATAATAATAATAAAACAGCTGTAATTAGCACAGATCAAACAAATAAAGGAACCTTTTCTATTGTTATGCCAAAGAACCGTATATTAATAATAGTGGAAATAAAATTGATAGCTCCTATAATAGAAGATGCCCCTGCTAAATGTAAAGAAAAAATAGCAAAGTCTACTGATCTTCCAGCATGTCCTTCTAAACCAGCTAAAGGAGGGTATACTGTTCACCCTGCTCCTACCCCTATTTCAACTATAGAAGAAATGATTAATAAAAATAAAGAAGGGGGGAGTAATCAAAACCTTAAATTATTTATTCGAGGAAATGCTATATCAGGAGCCCCTAACATCAAAGGAACTAACCAGTTTCCAAATCCCCCAATTAAAATTGGTATCACTATAAAGAAAATTATAACAAATGCATGTGCTGTAACAATTACATTATACAATTGGTCATCACCAATAAATCTCCCAGGCTGTCCTAACTCAATTCGAATTAATACTCTTATTGCCGTTCCCACTATAGCTGCTCAAGCTCCTATAATTAAATATAAAGTACCAATATCTTTGTGATTAGTTGAATATAATCATCGCAGTAATTTAGTTTATTAAAACATTAAATTGCAAGTTTAAATTTCTATTTATGAAATCATTAGATGATGAGCTGTAAACTCATATTAGAAATAGCTCATTTAGCTTTGAAAACTAATAGAATTTATATCCTAATATATTTTTATACAACTATTCATAAAACAACTCCTACATGAACTCCTATTAAATAAAATATATCTAACCTGGACAAATTTAAATTTATTCTTACTATTTTCCATCTTCTGGTTACCCCCCCTCCTATTACTACTTGATACACTACCCGTAAATAAACATAAAATATAATTACAGATATAACTAGTATTAATAATAATATCCTTAAATCAATTATTATTAAATTATAAAACAATCATCACTTTATATAAAACCCAAGCATAGGGGGTATACCTCCTATACTTAATATTCCCATTACAAATATTATTTTCATTCTGACTTTTCCTAACTGTGAAATTTCCAAAATTTTATCTTTTCTTAATGTGTATACCACCCCCCCTAATATAAAAGAATACATGAGGAGGTATACTAATCATAGTCTTTCGTTAACAAAATTTCTTCTTAAAATTCATCCAATATGATGAATAGAAGAATAAGCTAACAATCGCTTTATTCTTTTCTGATTCAAAGATCCTAATCCCCCAATAACAAGTCTTATCCTAATAAATAGTCATAAAACATTTCTTACTAAAAAAGTTACTAAAAGTAAAGGAAGAATTTTTTGTGCCGTTATTAATAGTATACACCTACCCCAACCAATTCTTTCACAAATTGGTGGAAATCAATAATAAAATGGACCTCCCCCTATTTTATAAACTAATACCCTTAGTCCCACTAAATCTATTCAAAAAAATTCTCTATAAAATATTAATATTAAAAATCCTGAACCGATACTTTGAATAAAAAAATATTTTATTCTTACTTCAATTCTATTGGAACTTCGATTATAAAATAGGACAATAAATCTTATTATATTAATTTCTAACCCTAACCAAATTAAAAATCAATCTCTACACCTAATTGTCAAAATAAATCTCATTATATATAGTATTCTAAAAAGAATTGTACTCTGAGCAAAAATAATTCATTTATGAGGTATGAACCCATTAGCTTATTTAGCTGACATATAT